CCAAAGACGATGAATTGAGTTCTTTTTCTCTTTCTCTATTTTTGTTCATACCACCTATAATGAGTGATAATTCAAAAATTTTCAATTGAATTTTTTGATTCTTGGAACTAGTATTTTTATCTATCTCTATCTCTTTCCATTTTTTTTTAATTGAAACTTAGGGAAGTACTTTAGAAACATATGTATAAAAAAACATATTTTATTGAGTCCCTTCATGCCTACTATAACTAGTTATTTCGGTTTTCTACTAGCAGCTTTAACTATAACCGCAGTTCTATTTATTAGTCTAAGCAAAATACGACTTATTTGAAATTAATTGAATAAAGATTTTTTTATAAAAAAGAATTTCTGTGGTATTTCATATGTTCGATAGTTCCTTACCGTGTTAATTACCCAACTTTGGTCATTGAGATTCATCGCCAATACAGATTAAGAGCTAGGAATATATAGTACCTCTCTTTTCTCCCTTTAAAAAATGAAAAAAGAAGAAAATTGAAATGATTGAAGTTTCTTTATTTGGAATCGTCTTAGGTCTAATTCCTATTACTTTGGCTGGATTATTCGTAACTGCTTATTTACAATACAGACGTGGTGATCAGTTGGACTTTTGATTAATTAACATCTCTTTTTTTTAACTGACCTCCTTCTTGCTTTCATATGCGGGAGGTCTAATTCAGATTGCTGCTCAATTATTTGTGAACAGTGGAATTTTTACACAATCTAATAAACAAGAGTTAAATCACGCTCTGTAGGATTTGAACCTACGACATTGGGTTTTGGAGACCCACGTTCTACCGAACTGAACTAAGAGCGCTTTTCTCTTTTTTTTTCTAAAAAACGAAAAGGCTAGAAAGAGGACCTTCTTTAACCCGAATAGATTTTGTACGTATATACTATATCATAGTATATCAGAAATTTCAGAATTATATGTATGTCCAATTTTATTAAAAAAAGATAGATCTAAAATAGATCCCTCGTTACTGCTCTTCTGAGCAGTAATAGGTAGGGATGACAGGATTTGAACCCGTGACATTTTGTACCCAAAACAAACGCGCTACCAAGCTGCGCTACATCCCTTTCAATTGGTTTACAGTGTCATTGTAGAGAATTCCTGTCTTGTTTTCCACATCCTTCTTCTTTTTTTTGTCTCCTATCAGATAACAAACATATAATAAAAAAAATTACTTTTTGTTATGAGAATTCTCTAAATTTCCATTTGACATAAATAGGCGTTTCCATTTGAAAATGGAATCTATAAGATCGTTCTAGTATACAATATTTCAATTCTAATTTTGAAAATGGGGGGTTACGTATACAAATACAAGAACTTCTTAACTACATGTACATCTGTAGTTATATATATTACTATATATAATGTAATACAATAAAGAAGAAAGAAGGAGGATTTCAAATGCGAGATCTAAAAACATATCTTTCCGTAGCACCGGTACTAAGTACTCTATGGTTCGGTTCGTTAGCAGGTTTATTAATAGAGATTAATCGTTTATTTCCAGATGCATTAACATTTCCCTTTTTTTCATTCTAGTTATTAACATCAGAAAGGGGTGAAAAAATTTAGAGATACGATCAACGATCGGGGGCTAATCCCCCCCCCTTTCTAATTAATTAGAAAAAAATAATTAGAAAAGGGGGGGGCGCAAGGTCATAAAAACGAGGGTTCAGGATCCAATTAAATTAGTAATAGAACGAAAAATTTGTTGCTAGGGAAAGAGTATCCTACGAGATACTTAAAAAAAATACTGTACAAAGATTTTAAATATAGTTTTCAAAAAATCATTGTATTACTTATTATTTTTATTTAATTACTAATTAATATTCATTGCAACGAAAAATTTCAGAATTTTTTTTAGTTAACAGCTTCTATTTTTTTGGTTCTTGTTCTTTCGGGATCCTAAAATAAAAATAGAAGATTGGGGTGAATCATAAATCCAAAGGAGGTTTCATGGCCAAGGGTAAAGATGTTCGAGTAACAATTATTTTGGAATGTACCAGTTGTGTTCGAAATGATATTAAGAAAGAATCCGCGGGAATTTCCAGATATATTACTCAAAAGAATCGGCATAACACCCCCAGTCGATTGGAATTGAGAAAATTCTGTCCCTATTGTTATAAACATAAAATTCACGGGGAAATAAAGAACTAGATCAAATGGAGTGCTTGTATGTTAACTTTTATTTTAAGAACAGGAATAATGATAGTATCGATATATTATTACATATATATAAATATAAACAAATAAATCAATAGAAAGAAATCAAATCCTATATTCTTAATTCTATATAGAAACTCGATCCTATATAGAAATAGAAATCGTTTTCATTTTGATCCGATCAACATAGCATTTTAGAGATAAGGAATAAAAAAATTATGAATAAATTTAAGCGACCTTTTACTAAATCCAAGCGATCTTTTCGTAGGCGTTTGCCCCCGATCCAATCGGGGGATCGAATTGATTATAGAAACATGAGTTTAATTAGTCGATTTATTAGTGAACAAGGAAAAATATTATCTAGACGGGTGAATAGAGTAACTTTAAAACAACAACGATTAATTACTATTGCTATAAAACAAGCTCGTATTTTATCTTTGTTACCTTTTCTTAATAATCAGAAACAATTTGAAAGAAGTGAGTCGACCCCTAGAACTACTAGCCTTAGAACGAGAAAAAAATAGACTTATTCTTCAATTGAATAACAATTCCAATCTGAAGAAATTAAAAAAGAGATTCATATTTTGTTCGAAAAATCCAATCAAGAATCAAAATTTGATTGTTACGTCTGTGTCTGTCATAAAAAAAAAAAAAGAAAAGAATCGTCGAAAAGAAAAAGAATAACTCTTTTTTTAGCGACTATATACCCTCGTTTTGACGACTTTTTTTTCTAATACTAATTTCTACTCTACCTTCCCCGAGCTCATTCTCCTTAGAACTCTATTTCAAATATTTTCGTGGATTTCTTCCAATCCCCTTATTTTTTGATCTCATTCGAAATCGTATAAAGACAACTCCTATTTAATAGAGCTATTTGTGCAAGTATTTTCCGATTAATAAGTAATTGCTTCTTGTACAGATTGTGTATGAATCGGTTATAACTATAGAATACCTCCATTTCGTGAATTACGGCATTTATTCGAGTGATCCATAAACGACGAAAATCCCTTTTTCTTTTACCCTTATCCCGATGAGCCGAAACTAAAGCTCTTATTCTCTGTTGAGTCATAGTTCGTGTAAGTCGTGAATGAGCCCCTCGAAAGCTTGATGCAAATAAACGAAGTTTTGTTCTACGCCTCCGAGCTATATATCCGCGTTTAATTCTAGTCATTGAATAAATCAAACTTTGATGAATAACTAATTCTTTTTTTAGTTATTCTTTTCCCCTTTACTAGTCTATTAATAACCAAACGAATTATTCCAATGTATAAAAAAAAATTCCAATGGCTTTTGCTACTCTAACCTTCCCCACCACTATTTTTTGCTAGGTATTTTCCTTTGCTTTGAAAGGAGAAATTTCCTTGATACTTGATATAAAAAAATAGAATAACTACAAAAAGTAGTAAATAGAAATGGATAAATAGTGGGTTCCATCGTTTCTATGGTTACTTCTAAAACGGTGAGGTCCTCTCTATACACCGGAGCTCCTTCTTTTAATTAATCAATACTATTGGTAACTTGTACAATTCACACTCTTTGGCTCTACCCCATGAATATTCCAGTAATAGGTCTTTCACAATGAGATCCACTTTATACAGTAACGGTATTTCATTTTTAAAATTGATTTGGTCGTTTACCCTGTTAGTCCGTTCTTTTCTTTCAAGAGTGGAATCTTTTTAATAAAAAAGGGAATTTCCCCCGCTTAATGGATAACCATTTGTTATCATTGGGGGTTTTCTAAAAAATGGAGTTGATTGGATTTGCACCAATGTAAACCATAAGTTTCAGACACAATAGAAGATATGAACGATTTATCTTTTTTAAATAATGAATCGAGTTCCTCCATTCTATTTTATTCACAGGTACTGATCCTTGATATTTCAAAAAGAATTTCCTTTTTATGTCTCAGTCTATGATCTAAACGAGTCGCACATACACCCGAGTACATGTTCCTCGTCGCTGAGGGCATCCCCGAAGTGCTGGGGATTTCGTGACATTTCGGATTGGCTGTCTTTTATTTCTAATAAGTTGTTTAATGGTTGGCATACGGAATCATCATATAAATAATGGGCTGGTTTAGATTGGTTCTAACCGGCTAATTCGAAATTACTTCTCTTCAATATAAAAAAAATATATTGAAGAGAATATGAAACTAAACCTTTAATCTAAAAAGATATAAAATTACAAATTGTAGATTTGCGTGAAATCGCTCCTATTTTTTATTGAACCGCTACAAGATCAACAATTCCATGAGCTTGGGCTTCTGTTGCTGACATAAAAACATCCCTTTCCATGTCTTCGGATACAACCCATATAGGTTTGCCCGTTCTTTGTACATAAACCCTTGTGATGGTTTCGCGAAGTTTTAGTAGTTCTTCCGCTTCCAAGATAAATTCTCCCGTTTGTGCCTCATAAAACGAACTAGCGGGTTGATGGATCATTACCCTGATGATATAGTTCTTCTATTTTGCAGAATGAGGCGAGATAAAAAAAAAAAAAAAGAGAAAATTGAATAACCGTACAGGCTTTTTTTGTGCATTGCATACGGCTCCACAATGGAATTTACGTTTTTGACCTTTCCTTTCGGCGAAAGAAAACAAAATATAGGTTGTATTATACGCGGATCCATAAATGATCCAATTACCATCCTTCTTTTTTGTAGGAGTTAAAAAAATACTATGATGGTTCCGTTGCTTTATATATAATTTTTTTTATTCGTCTATGATTCAGCAATCCCAAAGTGTCTTTTTTTTTTTTTTATATAAATTTTGTAAATAAGCTTCCGGTGTTAAAACAAAGTTTGTGACGCTGAGATGTGCCCGAATAGGGAAGATATCATTTGCAATACCCCTTCCTTATCTCATACTACTCTTTCAATATATAATAGAATTTTTTTTAATCTAAAAAATTGCATATCGAATTCGAAGTGCCATGCTATTATTACTTAACTAATTCATATTTTCGATGGCGAAGGCATAGTATTTTTTTCTCGAAAATAAAAAAACTCATTGGCGCCAAGCGTGAGGGAATGCTATACGTTTGGTAATTGCTCCTCCGACTAGGATAAAGGATGCTATTGAAGCGGCCAATCCCATGCATATTGTCTGTACATCGGGTCGCACAAATTGCATAGTATCATAAATAGCCATTCCAGATATTACCCATCCACCAGGAGAGTTTATAAACAAATAAAGATCTTTGGTATCCTTTTCTATACTGAGATATATCATAAGACTAATAAGTTGATTCGAGATTTCGGTATCAACCTCTTGGCCTAAAAAAAACAATCTTTCTCGATAAAGTCGGTTGATTAGGATAAAATTTTATTCCTTAGGAGCCGTACAAGCACCTTTTGATGCATACGGTTCAACAAAAATTGTGAAAAAATCAATGTGTCGATTCCAACCCCCCTTTTTTCACAGAAGGTTTTTCTTTCTAACTTATAAGGGAAGGGCTTGCCCCCTTTTTAAAAGTAAAAGCAAAAATAAGTTTTTGCCCCGTTTATTAGATATTATATATTAGATATTATAATCCTATAATAAAACGATTGATTAAGCCTGTCAGACTCACTGGATTCATTGATATTTTTTTTCATCGAGATTCAGTTAAAATGGCGATGTTTTTTTCTTGTTCCTGAACGGGCTTCTTCCTTTTTTTATTCCATTTTTTAGGTTTATGCTCTACCCCGAGTAAAAGGAAAAATTTGCCCGATTTTGATTTGCACATATAGGACAAATGAACCAAATACCGCGTCTTTTTTTTACTACTCCTTCTTTTTTTTTCAATTCATTTCTTTCACATGTCTTCTGTCAAATAGCCAACAAATTTTGAATTATATTATTTGATTTGATCAACAGTTTTAGATCACCCTGTTGCAATTTTTTTTATTTTTTAATAGAATTTTTTATCATAATTTTGCATATCATATAAGTAGTAATTATAAAAATATTATATATTAATTATCAACTGGGTTTTTGCTAAACGGAGCCTGGATACTTCATTTTATTAGTCCGATCACGTAAACCATAAAAAAATTTTGATAATCTAATATCAATCTAAATACTCCCTGCATTTAATTCCACTTTATTTTTTGCACTTTGCATTACAAATTTTTGATAATTCAATCAATATTTTTGGGGGAAACAGAGGATATCTCGATCGAGGGAGAAAATGGGGAAATCCCATATAGCCCAATATATCTGACAAGTCGCACTATATGTCAACCCAAGATGTATCTCCTTCTCCAGGACTTCGAAAAGGTACTTTTGGAACACCAATAGGCATGAAATGAAAAAAAAAAGAGAATGAAGTTCTCTATTTCACTTTGATGTGGAAACGTAAGACTGGGGTTTCATTTTTTAATAATATTATCCTTTTTTCCTACTTTATTAATCATATTAAAATTAATAATATTTAATACATAAGTTGAATAAGCTAAAATAAAAGTAAAGTAATAGAGAATGAATAAAAATAAAGGCAATTTTTTACGAACGGGCTTGAACAACAATAGCTATCTTGGTTCATATAAAATAGGATTCACCCCCATTGCGTATTGGTACTTATCGGATATAGAATAGATCCGCTTCCCTTTTTTCCTATGAATCTAATTGTTCCATTATTACTAATAGAATAGAACAAATATTAATCCTTTCTCCGAAATAATTACCTAAAAAAAGGGGGGGTCCGTAGCATAGTTTTTTCCAATGCAATAAAGTTACACAGTGTCTATTTTTCGTTGATAAAGGGGTATTTCCATGGGTTTGCCTTGGTATCGTGTTCATACTGTTGTATTGAATGATCCCGGTCGTTTGCTTTCTGTTCATATAATGCATACTGCTCTGGTTGCTGGTTGGGCCGGTTCGATGGCTCTATATGAATTAGCTGTTTTTGATCCCTCCGACCCTGTTCTTGATCCAATGTGGAGACAAGGTATGTTCGTTATACCTTTCATGACTCGTTTAGGAATAACCAATTCATGGGGCGGTTGGAATATTACCGGAGGGACTATAACGAATCCGGGTCTTTGGAGTTACGAAGGGGTAGCTGGAGCACATATCGTGTTTTCTGGCTTGTGCTTCTTGGCAGCTATTTGGCATTGGGTATATTGGGATCTAGAAATTTTTTGTGATGAACGTACAGGAAAACCTTCTTTGGATTTGCCCAAGATTTTTGGAATTCATTTATTTCTTTCAGGAGTGGCTTGCTTTGGTTTTGGCGCATTTCATGTAACAGGATTATACGGTCCTGGAATATGGGTATCCGACCCTTATGGACTAACCGGAAAGGTCCAACCCGTAAATCCGGCGTGGGGCGTGGAGGGTTTTGACCCTTTTGTTCCGGGAGGAATAGCCTCTCATCATATTGCAGCAGGGACGTTGGGTATATTAGCGGGCTTATTCCATCTTAGTGTTCGTCCGCCTCAACGTCTATACAAAGGATTACGTATGGGAAATATTGAAACCGTCCTTTCCAGTAGTATTGCTGCTGTCTTTTTTGCAGCTTTTGTTGTTGCTGGAACTATGTGGTATGGTTCTGCAACTACTCCCATCGAATTATTTGGTCCTACTCGTTATCAATGGGATCAGGGATACTTTCAACAAGAAATATATCGAAGAGTTAGTGCTGGACTAGCTGAAAATCAAAGTGTATCAGAAGCGTGGTCTAAAATTCCTGAAAAATTAGCTTTTTATGATTATATTGGTAATAATCCAGCAAAAGGGGGGTTATTCCGAGCGGGTTCAATGGACAATGGGGATGGAATAGCTGTTGGATGGTTAGGACACCCAGTCTTTAGAAATAAAGAAGGGCGTGAACTTTTTGTACGCCGTATGCCTACTTTTTTTGAAACATTTCCGGTTGTTTTGGTAGACGGAGACGGAATTGTTAGAGCCGACGTCCCGTTTAGAAGGGCAGAATCCAAATATAGTGTCGAACAAGTAGGTGTAACTGTTGAGTTTTATGGTGGTGAACTCAACGGAGTGAGTTATAGTGATCCCGCAACAGTGAAAAAATATGCTAGACGGGCTCAATTGGGTGAGATTTTTGAATTAGATCGTGCTACTTTGAAATCCGATGGTGTTTTTCGTAGCAGTCCAAGAGGTTGGTTTACTTTTGGGCATGCTTCGTTTGCTCTACTTTTCTTCTTTGGACACATTTGGCATGGTGCTAGAACCCTCTTCAGAGATGTTTTTGCTGGTATTGATCCAGATTTGGATGCTCAAGTGGAATTTGGGGCATTCCAAAAACTTGGAGATCCAACTACAAAAAGACAAGCAGTCTGATGCAACATTGCTTTTTTCTTCTAGTTTCTGTTTGCGATTTTATTTAATAGGTAGGGTACTGTAGGAATCTTGATTTAAATCGCTGCCGTTTCTTTGACTCTTTTTCTTTTTTTATCCGGAGGGATAAAACATAAACAAAACAGGTATGAAAGCTATAATTGTAAACCACGATCAAATTTATGGAAGCATTGGTTTATACATTTCTCTTAGTATCGACTTTAGGGATAATTTTTTTCGCTATTTTTTTTCGGGAACCACCTAAAATTTCAACTAAAAAATGAAATAATTTTTTATTATCTTCATTGACGTAATCAGCCTCAAAATATTTTGGAGGCTGATTACGTCAACTAGTCCCCGTGTTCCTCGAATGGATCTCTTAGTTGTTGAGAGGGTTGCCCAAAGGCAGTATATAGAGCATACCCAGTAAAACTTACAAGTAACCCAGATATAAAGATGGCGACTAGGGTTGCTGTTTCCATTATTATAGAATTGAAAGACCACAATGGATCTATGCTAAGATCGTTTATTTACAACGGAATGGTATACAAAGTCAACAGATCATAATGAATACAAAATAAGATTTATGGCTACACAAACTGTTGAGGATAGTTCTAGATCTGGTCCAAGAAGCACTACTGTAGGGAAGTTATTGAAACCATTGAATTCCGAATATGGTAAAGTAGCTCCTGGATGGGGAACGACCCCTTTGATGGGTGTTGCAATGGCTCTATTTGCGGTATTCCTATCTATTATTTTGGAGATTTATAATTCTTCTGTTCTACTGGATGGAATTTCAGTTAATTAGACTGAGAAGAATCTTGAAGTCCTAGCTTTTAGTTCGATACAAAAAAGTAAAGTATGTAGGTCTAAAAATTTTAGCCTATTCTCCTTTGGTAGTTCGACCGCGAATTTTTTTTTCTGCATTGTATATTTCCGGAATATGAGTGTGTGACTTGTTAGAATTGACCCTATGGATAATACAGAGAATGGGGTCTGTCATCGTTATCAAGATGGTTTTACTTCGTCGGATATTCATTTGAGTATCTGGAGCACGAAATAGATCAAATAGATCACAAAGTATTCGAACTATGATTCATACTTAATACTCAGACCTCGTAGCCGGACTTCTTTCCGTTCTATCTTATAAACTTTGAATCAATCCAAAAATTTTTCTGCTTTTAAACTCTTATTTGGATCAAAGGACAAACGCTTCTTTGTATTTTATGTTTTTAGTCATTATAGCTATTTTTTTGATTGAATAAGTGATGATCCAATGGTTCTCACTCAGTGAACTTTGGACTTTGAAGGTTTCATTGAATTATCGTGGTTCTCGTATGAATCTAAGGTTTCAATTGATTAGTTTAAGTAGGGTCTTAACAAGAGAATTCCTATCAATAATAAAGAAAACAAGTCAATAATAAAGAAAACAAGAAGAAATCCGCATTCCCATTCCATCCAAATACTAAATAAAAAAGACAATAAAGATAGGTAATCTAGAAGATTCAAGAGGCCTGTAACAATCAACACAACATAAAGACGAATGAGCTGA